GCGGGTAAAAGAGTAATTGAACAAACATTGAATAAAACAGTACCTGAAGGTTCACAGTCGGCTGAATATTTATTCCAGAAGGGCTTATTCGATCTAATCGTACCACGTAATCCTTTAAAAAGTGTTCTGAGTGAGTTATTTCAGCTCCACGCTTTCTTTCCCGTGAATCAAAATTCAATAGAGCATTAAGCTCCTTTTTTATTTGTAGCAAACAAGTAGTTAGTTTATCAGAATCCAAGTAAAATGAATATGAATGGGGTTTCTTTGTTGACATAAGATCTAAATTGTAAAAAGAATCAAAAGTTGCGAATAACTCTTTTATATCTATATTCTTGATTACTAATTCAGTTATCAGTTACGAGGCCTCTATCAACAAGAAAGAAGAGTGAATTCTTATTTTCGTTAAATTAGTAAAATTTTAAATTTTTGTTCTACGTCTTACGTATATATATATATATATAAATAAATCCAAATCTATAATTCTAGAATTTAGAAACTATAGATATATTATATATGGTTTTGTACCTTTATATATCTCTCGAGAATCCTATTTTATTTTGACTAAGAATCCCCCTTTTTGGATCGAATTATTTGTAAGAAGCTTTTTCTTTATTAAATGATTAGAAGACAGGAGCAAAAGACGAAGAAAATAAAAAATAATAAGGGCGAGTATCTTACAATATCTTTTACATATTTTTTTTACATATCTTTCATGTAGAAAATAGAAAGATGAATAAGTCCATTCTATACTCACTTAGATATATACTTAGATCTATACTAATTAAAATTTTAATTTAATTGATTGAATTTAATTATTAAATAACATTAATTATTATTATTATAATAACAGGTACAAATAGTAAATTGAGGTATCCTTTATATGACAACTTTCGACTTTCCCTCTGTTTTGGTGCCTTTAGTAGGCTTAGTATTTCCGGCAATGGCAATGGCTTCTTTATTTCTTCATGTTCAAAAAAATAAGACTGTTTAGATCTGGTGGGCCCAACTCTCATCCATTTTTTTTTTCAAAACTAAGACTTGTATCATAACGCAGATATCCATTTAGTGGAATAAAGTATAACATGCGGCGCTTCCGTCGAACATAAAGGAGGGGCTCTTAGGCCTGTAGAAAGATGATAAAGAAATTCTATCTATTTGAAAAAATATCAGGATCGCCGGATGGCTGAACTGTAAAGTCGGTGTATCTATATGTATATCGATGGGATCATACGAGGGGTATGTTTTTATTTTAGATCTAACTAATTTGATAAATTTCTCTTAAAGGTTCACATCAAACTAGTACTAGTTGATGAGAGTTACTTCGGAAACAAAAAGAGTAAAGTCTAGGGTATTCTCTCAATTCCAATAAAACGAAACCGGATCAAGTATGAGTTGTCGATCAGAACATATATGGATACAACCTATAACCGGGTCACGGAAAACAAGTAATTTCTGCTGGGCCATTATCCTTTTTTTAGGTTCATTAGGATTCTTATTGGTTGGAACTTCCAGTTATCTTGGGAGAAATTTGATATCTTTATTTCCGTCTCAGCAAATCCTTTTTTTTCCACAGGGGATTGTGATGTCTTTCTATGGGATCGCGGGTCTCTTTATTAGCTCCTATTTGTGGTGCACAATTTCGTGGAATGTAGGGGGTGGTTATGATCGATTTGATAGAAAAGAAGGAATGGTGTGTATTTTTCGTTGGGGATTCCCTGGAAAAAATCGTCGCATCTTCGTTCGATTCCTTATAAAGGATATTCAGTCCGTCAGAATAGAAGTTAAAGAGGGTATTTATTCTCGCCGTGTCCTTTATATGGACATCAGAGGCCAGGGGGCCATTCCCTTGACTCGTACTGATGAGAATGTTACTCCACGGGAAATCGAACAAAAAGCTGCCGAATTGGCCTATTTCTTGCGTGTACCGATTGAAGTATTTTGAGAAATGAGCTGAGAGAATGAATGCTTTCTCAGCAGGAAGGAAAAACTAAAAAATCCCCCCTTTCTATACCATAACTTAACTGAAGTTTCTTCATAACGCTCATTCTAGTCAAAGAAGACGTATACGTAACGTAACAACCACAAAACAAAACTATTTTTGTAGTCTTTTATGTGTATGGAAATCTACACAGCTTAATTCAATAACAAAAACAAAATAAGTAACAAATCCAAAAAATGGATTCATCTTTTCTATTTTATATCAAAGCATTTGGAAATACATAAATTTTTGAATAATATAAGATATTTTGATATAATGATAGAAAATAATATTCATTATCTGGAAACAATATAATATTTTTTTGTTAATTATTTGAATTCGAAGTGGATTCTTAATCTATTTCTGTATTCTTTCTACATTCAAAGACTAACTCCGAAATCACAAATAAAAAACAGTGAATAGATTCATAGGTTCGATACTTTATAATAGAACTAACTCATGCACGAGAAAAATATTGGATCGTGTAGAATCAACTAATGAAGTCGGTTCATTAAAAATTCATAGACGAAATGAAAAATGGCAAAAAAGAAAGCATTCACTCCCCTTTTCTATCTTGCATCTATAGTATTTTTGCCCTGGTGGATTTCTCTCTCATTTAATAAAAGCCTGGAATCTTGGGTTACTTATTGGTGGAATACTAGGCAATCTGAAATTTTTTTGAATGATATCCAAGAAAAGAATATTCTAGAAAAATTCATAGAATTGGAGGAAATCCTTCTCTTGGAGGAAATGATCAAGGAATACTCGGAGACACATCTACAAAACCTTCGTATAGGAATCCACAAAGAAACGCTCCAATTAATCAAGATACACAACGAGGATCGTATCCATACGATTTTGCACTTCTCGACAAATATAATCTGTTTCGTTATTCTAAGCGGTTATTCTATTTTGGGTAATGAAGAACTTGTTATTCTTAACTCTTGGGCTCAGGAATTCCTATATAACTTAAGTGACACAATAAAAGCTTTTTCGATTCTTTTATTAACAGATTTATGTATCGGATTCCATTCGCCCCATGGTTGGGAGCTAATGATTGGCTTTATCTACAAAGATTTTGGATTTGCTCATAATGATCAAATTATATCTGGTCTTGTTTCTACTTTTCCGGTCATTCTAGATACTCTATTTAAATTTTTGATTTTTCGTTATTTAAATCGTGTTTCTCCGTCACTTGTAGTGATTTATCATTCACTGAATGATTAAAAAAGGATCTACTAATATTAATCCAACTCAATTATAACGTTTCTTACTTTGTAGTTGTACATAAGCAAAGCATGGAAAATCATACTTACTCTTTCTATTTCTACCCATCCCAAAGATATATATTAATATAATTAAATATTAATTATTCCAGTAAAATTATTAAATTATTCCAGTAAATAGCAGAATCGCGGATAGGGAACTAGGTTAGCGACCTACCAAATTTATTGTAGACATTTTTGGGCTCAATGGTTGGACCATGCAAAATATAAAGACTTTTTCTTGGATAAAGGAACAAATTACTCGATCCATTTCCGTATCGCTCATGATATATATCATAACTCGGCCGGCCATTTCAAGTGCATATCCCATTTTTGCACAGCAGGGTTATGAAAATCCACGAGAAGCGACTGGCCGTATTGTATGTGCCAATTGCCATTTAGCTAATAAGCCCGTGGATATTGAAGTTCCACAAACGGTACTTCCGGATACTGTATTTGAAGCAGTTGTTCGAATCCCTTATGATATGCAAGTAAAACAAGTTCTTGCTAATGGTAAAAAAGGTCCTTTGAATGTAGGGGCTGTTCTTATTTTACCGGAGGGTTTTGAATTAGCTCCTGCCGATCGGATTTCCCCCGAGATGAAAGAACAGATAGGCAATCTGTCTTTTCAGATCTATCGCCCCAATAAAAAAAATATTCTTGTGATAGGTCCCGTTCCCGGTCAGAAATATAGTGAAATCACCTTTCCTATCCTTTCCCCCGACCCCGCTACTAAGAAAGAGGTTCACTTCTTAAAATATCCCATATACGTAGGCGGAAACAGGGGAAGGGGTCAGATTTATCCCGACGGGAGCAAAAGTAACAATACAGTTTATAATGCTACATCAGCAGGTATAGTAGGTAAAATAATACGAAAAGAAAAAGGGGGTTACGAAATAACCATAGCGGATGCATCGGATGGACGTCAAGTGGTTGATATTATCCCTCCAGGGCCAGAACTTCTTGTTTCAGAAGGCGAATCTATCAAATTGGATCAACCGTTGACGAGTAATCCTAATGTGGGCGGATTTGGTCAGGGAGATGCAGAAATAGTACTTCAAGATCCCTTACGTGTCCAAGGCCTTTTGTTCTTCTTGGCATCTGTTATTTTGGCACAAATATTTTTGGTTCTTAAAAAGAAACAGTTCGAGAAGGTTCAATTGTCAGAAATGAATTTCTAGACTCGCGGATTTATCGACATTGAATTGAGCTCATAACTTTAAAAGAACAAAATTCTTTTTGACGGCTATCTATGATAAAAAAGGACACTATGAAAAGCCTTTTGCTTTTTTATACTCGTTTTCTACTTTTCTACGAGGTGCCGGAAATTGCTTGTACCGCATTCCTAGTCATAGTATGTAGATTGTGAGGAAGATTGTTTGACTCTTTTTTGAATCCAAATTGGGGTGGTATGATTATGTTACTATTATCACATTTCAATGTCATAAAATAAAACATTGGAATAGTGTTTTATATTCTAATTGAATGAAATTAGACTATATACTAGACATAAATATAAATAAGCGGGGAATAGAGAATAGAACGGATAAAAACGGATAAATGCGTGGAACAAAAAATTCTAGGGGCGATTATTCATCTTCATAGTCTTCGACACAAGAAAGGGAATTTTCCACACCTCTTTCTTGTGTCGAAAGAAAAAAAAGGATTCTTTATCCTGTTCGTCAAAGATTACTAGTCTAAGTTTTTAATTTTTCAAGATATATCAGAACTTTTTTAGATTTTAGATATATTACATA